TCTTTATTGTTTTGTTCTTTTTATTTGTGTGGAATGCGACTTTTCTACGGGTTTCTTTCTTATTGATAGGAATTCTCTTGTTACGACCCGATGAATCGATTAAAACCTCAGATTCATACTAGAACCACGATGATTCAATAAAACCCTTTCAAACAAATTCCAAAAGTTCCTTGAGTAAGAACCGTTGGATTATCACTTATTCAATGAATAGCTATAATGACTAAAAATCCAAAGAAACCATTATCCTTTGATCAAAATAAGCATAAATTAGGGTTTGAAAGAATAAAAATCTTTCGATTTATAACTTCTAAATCTTAACTCTTTGAAAAAAAAAAAATGGAAGTCCGGCCACGAGGTCTGAATATTAACTATGAATCATAGTTCTAATAAAAATTTTTAATCGATTTCATATATTCCGTGCTTCAGATACTAGGCTGAATATCTGACGAAGTAAAACCATCTCTATCAAGACGACAGACCAATTCTCTGTACTATCCATAGGATCAATTATAACAAGTCACCCACTCATATTCCGGAAATACAGAAACAAAGAAATTCCACGATCGAACTACCAAAATAGAATCGGATAAAAATCAGAGACCTAAATGCTTCACTTTGTATTGAAAAGCTAATTAATAGTTCTTATGAATCTAATTCATTGAAATTCCGTCCAGTAAAATGGAAGAATTATAAATCTCCAAAATAATAGATAGGAATACTGCAAAAAGAGCCATTGCGATACCCATCAAAGGAGTAGTTCCCCACCCAGGAGCTACTTTACCATATTCTGAATTCAACGGTTTCAATAAATCCCCTACAATAGTGCGTCTTGGACCAGATCTAGAACTACCCTCAACAGTTTGTGTAGCCATAAATCCTATTTTATATTCATTGAGATCTGTTGACTTTGTATACCATTCCGTTGTAAATAAATGATCTTATCATAGATCCATCTTATCATAGATCCATTGTGGTCTTGAAACTATATAATAATGGAAACAGCAACCCTAGTTGCACTCTTTATATCTGGTTTACTTGTAAGTTTTACTGGGTACGCCTTATATACTGCTTTTGGGCAACCCTCTCAACAACTAAGAGATCCATTCGAGGAACACGGAGACTAGTTGAAGTACTGAGCCTCCCAATATTGGGAGGCTCAGTACTTTCAATTGAGATAATGAAAAATCATTTCACCTTTTTAGTTGGAACTTTAGGCGGGTCTCGAAAAAAGATAGCGAAAAAAATGATTCCTAAAGTTGAGACTAAGAGGAATGTATAAACCAATGCTTCCATAGATTCCATCGTGGTTTACAATTATAGCTTCCATACCTGTTTAGTTGGGATCGTATCCCGGATAAAGAAAGAGCAAGAGTAAAAGAAAGGGTAGCGATTCAAATCAAGATTTTTCCGGTACCCTATTCACAAAACTAAAGACGAAAAAAAACAAAACAGTATTGTATCAGATTACTTGTCTTCTTGTAGTTGGATCCCCAAGTTTTTGGAATGTCCCAAATTCCACTTGAGCATCCAAATCTGGGTCAATACCGGCGAAAACGTCTCTGAACAGGGTTCGAGCACCATGCCAAATGTGTCCGAAGAAAAAGAGCAGAGCAAACGAAGCATGTCCAAAAGTAAACCAACCCCTCGGACTGCTACGAAAAACACCATCGGATTTCAAAGTAGCCCGATCTAATTCAAAAATTTCACCCAATTGAGCGCGTCTAGCATATTTTTTCACAATAGCAGGATCGCTATAACTGACTCCATTGAGTTCGCCGCCATAGAACTCAACAGTTACACCTACTTGTTCGACACTGTATTTCGATTCTGCCCTTCTAAAAGGAACATCGGCTCTAACAATTCCGTCTCCGTCTACCAAAACAACCGGAAATGTTTCAAAAAAAGTAGGCATACGACGTACAAAAAGTTCACGCCCTTCTTTATCTCTAAAGATAGGGTGTCCTAACCACCCAACGGCGATTCCATCCCCATTGTCCATTGAGCCCGCTCTGAATAGCCCCCCCTTTGCCGGATTATTGCCGATGTAATCATAAAAAGCTAATTTTTCGGGAATTTTAGACCAAGCTTCGGATAAACTTTTATTTTCGGATAGCCCAGCCCCAACTCTTCGATATATTTCTTGTTGGAAGTATCCTTGATCCCATTGATAACGAGTGGGACCAAATAATTCAATCGGGGTAGTTGCCGAACCATACCACATAGTTCCAGCAACTACAAAAGCCGCAAAAAAGACAGCAGCGATACTACTGGAAAGGACGGTTTCAATATTTCCCATACGCAATCCTTTGTATAGACGTTGGGGCGGACGGACACTAAGATGGAATAGACCCGCCAATATGCCCAAAGTTCCTGCTGCAATATGATGAGAGGCTATTCCTCCCGGAACAAAAGGATCAAAACCTTCCACACCCCACGCAGGATTTACAGGTTGTACCCTTCCGGTTAGTCCATAAGGATCGGATACCCATATTCCTGGACCATACAATCCTGTTACATGAAATGCGCCAAAACCAAAGCAAGCCACCCCTGAGAGAAATAAATGAATTCCAAAAATCTTGGGCAAATCCAAAGAGGGTTTGCCTGTACGTTCATCACAAAATATTTCTAGATCCCAATACACCCAATGCCAGATAGCTGCCAAAAAGCATAATCCGGAAAACACAATATGTGCACCGGCCACACCTTCGTAACTCCAAATACCCGGATTCGTTATAGTCCCCCCCGTGATACTCCAACCGCCCCATGAATTGGTTATTCCTAAACGAGTCATGAAGGGTATAACGAACATACCTTGTCTCCACATTGGATCAAGAACAGGGTCAGAGGGATCAAAAACCGCTAATTCGTATAGAGCCATCGAACCGGCCCAACCAGCAACCAGAGCTGTATGCATTATATGGACAGAAAGCAAACGACCGGGATCATTCAATACGACAGTATGAACACGATACCAAGGCAAACCCATGGAAATACCCCTTTCTCAACGAAAAATAGACGCTATGTAACTTTATTGCACTGGAAAAAAACTATACTATGGACCTTCCCTTTTTAGTGGACTATCTCGGGGAAAGGATTCGTTTTTGTTCTATTTTTTTAGTAATAATGTCTTTTAGTAATAATGGAACAATTTTGTTCGTAGGAACAAAAAGAAGCAGAGCAGATCTATTCTACACCCGATAAGTACCAATACGCAATGGTAGGAAATTGATACCTTTTATATGAGTGACTGCATCTATATTTGTTCATCATTCAAAGGACCTATTTGAAAGAATTTTCCTTTATTGATTCTATCTTCCTTTTTTCTTTTTTATAAACTTATTCAATCTATGTATAAAATATAATAAAAGAGAAAATATGATTAAAAAACGATAAAAGACAATATTATTACGACAATAAAGCCATTGTTACGCTTTCACATCAAAGTGAGATATAGTAATTCATTTTTCTTTCATTTAATGCCTATTGGTGTTCCAAAAGTTCCTTTTCGAAATCCTGGCGAGGAAGATCCAGCGTGGATTGACATATAGCGCGACTTGTCAGATATTTTGGGTCATATGGTATTTCCCCGTTCTCTTACCCGATCAAGAGACCCTCTCTTTCGCCCAAGAAAGATTGATTGAATTATCAAAAATCTAATTTGGAGCGTGAAATGCAATGAAGTGCAATTCAATCTATTTTTTCGGAGGGGGGTATACAGATTAATATTCTCAATTATAATAATTTATGGTTGGCTTGGTTAGACCAATAAAATGAAATATCCAGGCTCCGTTTAGAAAAAAACCAATTGGTAATATATGTATGATTACCACTTAGATAATATTCTATTTAGAATATATATCGAAGTGATCTCAAACTATTAATCAATCGAGTAATATGATGAATGCATTGAATATTTTTTATTTGGTTGGCAGGAAACATAAAAAAAAAAAAGGTCGTAGCAAAAAGACGCGGTATTGGGGCGTTTGTCCTATATGTGCAAATCAAAATTGGGCGGATCTTTACTCGGAGTAGAGCATAAACCTAAAAGAATTGAAGAGGACCATTCAGGAACAAGAAAATTACATCGCGATTTGGATTGGATCCCGATGAAACAATACATCAATGAGAAGTTAATCCGATAAGCTTAGTGAAATCTTTTTTATTTATAGGTATTTAATTTCTATATAAATTAAACAGGCCAAAACTCATCTTTCTTGAAAAATGCAAGAAAAAAAGCCCCTTTGTTACAAGTTAAAAAGAACCTGCTATGAATATGAAAAAAGAAAGAAAGCTAGAATCTACACATTGATTCTTTTTTTTCGCAATTTGTTTTGTGTTGAACCGTATGCATCAAAAGGTGCGTGTACGGTTCCTAAAGGATACAATTTTATCCGAATCAACCGACTTTATCGAGAAAGATTACTTTTTTTAGGACAAGGGATTGATAGCGAGATATCGAATCAACTTATTAGTCTTATGGTATATCTCAGTATAGAGAGTGAGACCAAAGATCTGTATTTGTTTATAAACTCTCCCGGCGGGTGGGTAATACCGGGAGTGGCTATTTATGATACTATGCAATTTGTGCGACCAGATATACAGACAGTATGCATGGGATTAGCCGCTTCAATGGGATCTTTTATTCTGGTCGGGGGAGCAATTACCAAACGTCTAGCATTCCCTCACGCTTGGCGCCAATGATTTTTTTATTTGATTTGAAAGAAAAAAAGAAGACTATGCCTGCGCGCTATATGAATATTTAAGTAATAATAGCATGGCACTTCGAATTCGATATAAAAAGAAAAAATTTTTCAAAATACTTACATTATGTATCGAAAGAGTAGTATGGGATAAAGGGTATTTCCAATTTTATCTGATCTATCGGGAGGCCCTTTTCAGCGTCACAAACTTTTTTGTTTTCACACCGAAGAGCTCTTAACAATATTACTGTTATGAAAGAATACGAAAAAAAAAAAAAGAAACTTTGGGATTGCTAAATAACAGACGAAATAAATATATAAAGCAACGGAGCCATCATAGTATTTTTTAACTACTCCAAAAGGAAGGGTGGTTATTGGGTCATTTACCTATGTAAAACTGATAAACCTTATTTTATTTTTTTTCTTCGATGTAAGGTAAAAAAGGGCATCTATACATAGTAAATTCCATTGTAGAGCCGTATGCAATGCGCACAAAATGCCTGTACGGTTGTTCAATTCTATCTTTTTTTTTTTATTTTGATTTCTTTTTTTATTCTTTATTTCTTCACCTTTCATCGGGTCATCATGCAAGATAGAGGAGAGGGACTATTTATTATATCATCAGGGTAATGATCCATCAACCCGCTAGTTATTATTATGAGGCACAGGCGGTAGAATTTGTCCTGGAAGCGGAAGAACTACTGAAGATGCGCGAAACCGTCACAAGGGTTTATGCACAAAGAACAGGCAAACCTTTATGGGTTGTTTCCGAAGACCTGGAAAGAGATGTTTTTATGTCAGCACCAGAAGCCCAAGCTCATGGAATTATTGATCTTGTAGCGGTAGCGGTTGAATAAAAAATCATAAAAAAATAACAGAACAGGGATTTCACGCAAATCCGCGATTTGATATTTTATCTTCTTACCGGGTTTAAGCTTAATCTTTCTATTAATTAATATATAAATATATAAATGATTCATAATCGTCCGGTTAGGATCGATCTAAACCAGCTCATTATGTATATGATTCAACATGCCAACTATTAAACAACTTATTAGAAACACAAGACAGTCAATCAAAAATGTCACGAAATCCCCTGCTCTTGGGGGATGTCCTCAGCGACGAGGAACATGTACTAGGGTGTATGTGCGACTCGTTCAGATCATGTGCTAGGCCACAAGAAAGAAAGCAATTGATCCAGTATCGGCGATCAGTACCAATGAATAGGATAGAATGAAAGAACCCCGTTTACAATCTAAAACTAAAAAGGGTAAAGCTAAAAAAAAAGGATCTATCATATCCTTCTATTGTGGTATCAAATTTATGGTTTGCATTGGTGCCAAATCCAATCATTTCCGTTTTTAATTTAAGATGAGAAAGAATTCCCATTGGTAGCAAAAGGTATCCATTAAGCAGGAAATCCTATTTAAAGAAAGATTATTCCCTTATTCTTGACTCTTGCAAGAACGGACTAACAGGGTCAGCTACTCAGCAAACCTTCATAATTAAATACCGTTACTGTATGGGTGGGTCTCATTGTGAAAGACCTATTATTGGAGAATTTTGGGTAGAGCCAAAGAGTGTGAACTGTACAAGTTAACAATAACATTGATTAAATTGAGGGAGGGGGCTCCGGTGTATAGAGAGGACCTCACCGTTTAAGAAGAAACCATAGAAACGATGGAACCCACTATACTATACTCATTTCTATTTACTACTTTTTTATTTACTATGTTTTTTTTGATACCTAGTATCAATACAATTTCTTATTTCGAGACACAACGAAAGGCCTAGAAAGAAAAAAAAAAAAAAAGAAAAAATCGTGGTCGGGAAGGTTATAGTAGCAAAAGCCGTTGGAATTCAAATTTTATACATTGGAAGAATCCGTTTTGTTATTAATAGACTAGGAGGGGAAAAAGAAATAACTGAAAGAAAAGAAATCAATTAGTTATTCATCAAAGTTTCATTTTTTCAATGACCAGAATTAAACGAGGATATATAGCTCGAAGACGTAGAACAAAAATTCGTTTATTTGCATCAAGCTTTCGAGGGGCTCATTCACGACTTTCTCGGACTATTACTCAACAGAAAATAAGAGCTTTGGTTTCAGCTCATCGGGATAGAGGTAGGCAAAAGAGAGATTTTCGGCGTTTGTGGATCACTCGTATAAATGCAGTAAGTCGAGACAAAAATTTATACTATAGTTATAGTAGACTAATAAACAATCTGTACAAGAGGCGTTTGCTTCTTAATCGTAAAATACTTGCACAAATAGCTATATTAAATAGAAATTGTCTTTATATGATTTCTAATGAGATCATAAAATAAGATAAGAAGATTGGAAGGAATCCATTGGATTTTTTTAAATGGAGTTCCCTGGAGAATGAACTCCGGGAAGGTAAAGTAGAAATTAGTATGATAAAATATGATCAGATGATAAAGTTGTCAAAATGAACAAACACGTTCAATAAAAAAAATTTATTATTCTTCCCCAATTCGGTTTTTTTCTTCCGACACGATAATCAAATATAGATTCTCCGCTTTTTCGAACAAAATGTCAATTCGCATTTGAGTTCGGATTGGAATTTTATTTTGATTCAATTGAAGAGTAAGTCTATTTATTTTTAGTTCTAAGACCTGTAGTTCTGGTGGTTGACTCGCTTCTTTCAAATTGTTTCTCATTATTAAGAAAGGGTAACGAAGATAAAATACGAGCTTGTTTTATAGCAATGGTAATTAATCGTTGTTGTTTTAAGGTCAATCTATTCACCCGTCTAGATAATATTTTTCCTTGTTCACTAATAAATCGACTAATTAAACTCATGTTTCTATAATCAATTCGATCCCCCGATTGGATCGGGGGCAAACGCCTACGAAAAGATCGCTTGGATTTAAGAAAGAATCGCTTGGATTTATCCATGGTTTGTTTATTCCTTATCCCGAAAATCCTACTCTTATTTCGCTCGGATCAAAACAAAAATGATCAAAAATGAAATGATTTAGAATTAATAAACAGGATTTGTTTCTATTTAATTATATTTCTATTTAATTATATTAAAAGAAATATAGGTTATATATATTGTTATATAATATGTCGTTTTTCATCTTCCTTGGATTGGAAGGCGGACACGTAGGCGATCGGTTCGATCTATTTCTTTATCTCCCCGTGAATCGTATGTTTGTAACAAAAGGGACAGAATTTTCTCAATTCCAATCGACTAGGCGTATTATGTCGATTCTTTTGAGTAATATATCTGGAAATGCCCGTTGATTCTTTATTAACACGGTTTCGAACACAGCCGGTACATTCCAAAATAACTGTTACTCGGACATCTTTACCCTTCGCCATGAACCTCCTTTGGTTTTTTACTGACTCAATTCTTCTATTTTCCAATCCGAAGGGAAGCAAAGGAACGAAAAAAAAAATAGAAGTTGCGAACTCGAAATCAAATTATGAACGATTTCGTTCCAATCAATCAATATAGTAATAATAAGTAATATGATGATTTCTACCTACATTTCGAATTTTAAAATCTAAACCGCTGAACAGTATTTCATTTTTCATTTAAGTATCTTTTATGATATTGTTGCCACAGCCACCCCATTTCCGTTCTCACTCTATTAGTAATTGTATTTTAGCCGGGATCCGAGTTCTTAGTTTCACTAGAGTGAATCCGCTTTTATTCTTTTTCTTTTCTAACTTATTCTAATTAGAAAAAAAAAAAAAGAAGCGAAGGGGGGGGGGATGAGTCACAGATATTTGATTGTATTTCTAATCTTCTTCACCCCTTCCCACCTCACTAACTAGAATGAAAAAAAGGGAAATATCAACGCATCCGGAAATAAACGATTGATCTCTATCAATAAACCTGCTAAAGAACCGAACCATAGAGTACTTACTACCGGTGCCACGGAGAGGTATGTTTTTAGATCTCGCATTTCAAATTCTCCTTCTTTATTCGTTATTGTAATTTTTTTCTAATTTGTAATACAGAATGGAAATACATATATGACCAGATACGTAGTTAATGTCTGACCACTTGTATTTGTACGCAGAATCCCTAATTAAAATTGAAATGTACAACGATTCAGTACATATTCCTTTTCTTAAAACAAAAAAATACGTCCTCCTCTACCCGAGAATTCCCGAAAAATATTAATTTACGGCGGGTTTCTTCTTTATTTAATACGTATAGAATATAAGTCTTTTATTATTATATGATATGTGACCAAAAAGAAGAAACGGCAATACAATTGGTGTATATTAATGATAGAAATAAAGATGTGGAAAACAAGATAGAGATTCTCTACAATGACACTGTAGACCGATTGAAAGGGATGTAGCGCAGCTTGGTAGCGCGTTTGTTTTGGGTACAAAATGTCACGGGTTCAAATCCTGTCATCCCTACCTATTACTTATCTTATGAGCAGTAACGAGGGATCCATTTCAATTGATTAAAATAGGATATACAAAATAAATCTTTAATTTGATTATATTATTTATGATAGTATATAATATTATATATGATAGTATATACATGCAAGATGTATTGGGTTACACAATTTTTATTGTGATAATAACGCGCTCTTAGTTCAGTTCGGTAGAACGTGGGTCTCCAAAACCCGATGTCGTAGGTTCAAATCCTACAGAGCGTGATTCCATCCTTGTTATTTGTTAGGTCGAATGAAATAATTGAACAGCAATTTGATTTTGACCTCCTGTAGATTAAAGAAAATAGAAAGGAGGTCAATCAAAAAAAAAAACAGATGTTAATTAATCAAAGGTCCAATTGATCACCACGTCTGTATTGTAAATATGCAGTTACGAATAATCCAGCCAAAGTAATAGGAATTAGACCTAAGACGATTCCAAATAGAAAAACTTCAATCATTTCAATTTCTTTGAACGGAGAAAAGGAGAGGTAATATTTATCCTTAAATATGAAAATATTAATCCGTATTACCCATGAATCTCAACGACCAAGAATTGGAAATGGGCCGGGTAAGGAACTATAGAATATATGAACTACCACAGAAGGATTTTTTTGAGTAATTGTTCATTCACTTAATTTCAAATAAGTCGTATCTTGTTTAGCCCGATAAATAGAGCCGAGGTTATAGTCAAAGCTGCTAGTAGAAAACCGAAATAACTAGTTATAGTAAGCATAAAGAGGCTAAATGAAATATGTTCTTTTTATACATATGTTTATAAAGCACTTTCCTAAGTTTCCCTTTTTGAAAGATACGGGGATAAGCAAAACAAAAATACCAATTGAAAGTTTTCGATTCATCTATTATTA